AAGATACGGAGATATCCATTTCATGTTAAAACAGATCTTTTATTCTTACATGGGTCCTCCCCTTTAGAAAAGAAAGTTCTTTTTTAGAAAGATTATCCTTGTCTCTGTTTATGTCTCGGATTGGAACAAATCACTATAATTCGTCCGCGCCTACGGATCAGTCGACATTTTTCACAAATTTTACGAACAGAAGTCCTTATTTTCATATTTCTTATTCCTTACCTTAATTCTGAATCTACTCTTTTGAGGAAAATAAGTTTCTTGAATATTTTTTTTTTTTAACTTCGAATTGTGTCCCCATGAAAGGAATGTTTAAAAAATCACCTAATCGTTCGAATCCTTGTTGCGAAGTCTATAAATTATACGTCCTCTGGTTGAATCATAACGACTTACTTCAATTTTTACTCTATCTCCCGGTAGTATCCGTATAAAACTGCGCCGGATCCTCCCTGAAGCATAACCTAGAATTAGATCTTCATTATCTAAACGGACCCGGAACATACCGTTGGGAAGTGATTCAGTAATTAAACCTTCATGAATCAATTTTTGTTCTTTCATTCCAGGTAACCCCCTTGAAGTATCAACTAATGAAGGAAGAGGTATATAACTCACTTTTCCTCTCTATTTCACAAATGGGAAGTTAGAGATAAAATTAGGATACCAGAGGAGGAGGATCACCATATATAACACAAAATTTCTCCTCCAATTCTTTCTAGTCGAGCTTCTCGATCTGTCATTATACCTCGAGAAGTAGAAAGAATTACAATTCCCATTCCACCTAAAATCTTAGGAATTCGTTGATAGTTGGAATAAATTCGTAAACCGGGTCGGCTGATACACTTTAAAACGGTTCTATATATTCCTTTCCTAGTCTTTCTATGTCGCAGGGTTGAAACCAAGAAATATTTCTTATTTTCCTGATGTTTCCGAACATTTTCAATAAAACCTTCTCGTAGAAGTATTTTAACAATGTTTTCGGTGATATTAGTAGATGCTATTCGAACCGTTCCTTTTTTATTCATGTCAGCATTTCTTATAGAAGTTATTATATCGGCAATAGTGTCCCTACCCATAACGAACTATAATTTTTTGTGCCTCCTAATTTTGATATAATCAACATGTTTCCTTTTTTCTTTTTTCTTTGTTTTTTTTTTTTGAATTATTAAATTTTTTAAAGTATATGCGTGAGACACAATCTATTAATTTGATCCATTTCAGATAGCCTACTATATCATAGTGTCATCTACTAGTATTTATAATACCTCGGGAGCTAATGAAACTATTTTAGTAAAATTCAACTGTCTCAATTCCCGAGCGATCGCACCAAAAACTCGAGTTCCTTTTGGATTTCCTTCTTGATCAATGACGACCGCTGCATTGTCATCATATCGTATTATCATACCGTTGTCACGTTTGAGTTCTTTACATGTACGTACAATTACAGCTCTAATGACTTCTGATCTTTCTAGAGGCATATTTGGCACTGCTTCTTTGATTACAGCAACAATAACGTCACCAATATGAGCATATCGGTGATTACCAGCTCCTATGATTCGAATACACATCAATTCTCGAGCTCCGCTGTTATCCGCTACATTCAAAAGGGTCTGAGGTTGAATCATATATTTTTTATTTGAATCTCTTATTTCAATGCAAAGGATGAAGGAAAAAAAGAAATATTGTCCGTCCAGAAAAAAATAAACCTGCGGTTGTTTTTTCATCCTCAATATCCCTTTTGTTTAGTTCTACATCCCTATCGTGAAATAACAAATTGAGTTCGTATAGGCATTTTGCACGCAGCTATTGAAATAGCTGCTCTGGCTACAGTTTCTGATACTCCGCCCATTTCATAAAGTATTCGACCCGGTTTAACAACAGATACCCAATATTCGGGGGATCCCTTTCCCGAACCCATACGTGTTTCGGTAGGTCTTACTGTAACAGGTTTGTCGGGAAATATACGTACCCATATTTTTCCACCACGACGCGCATATCGTGTCATTGCTCTCCGCCCCGCTTCTATCTGTCTAGCTGTGATCCAAGCGGGTTCAAGTGCCTGAAGAGCGTATCCGCCGAAACAAATATGATTGCCTCGACAAGATATTCCCTTCATTCTTCCTCTATGTTGTTTACGAAATCTGGTTCTTTTGGGGTTATAGTTGATGGTTGTTTCTTAATTCCATCTCTATTGCAGAACCGGACATGAGAGTTTCTTCTCATCCAGCTCCTCGCGAATGAAACGATTCAATAATATTAAATATTACAGATACACATGTATAATTATAATTCAATAATATTACAGATACACATGTATAATTATAATAATTATTTATAATTATTATTATAAATAATAATATAAGTAATTATGAGTTAATAATATAAGTAATTATAAATAAGTAATGAATGGCATTTATTGATATTTAATTTGTTACATATTTAATTTGTTACAAAGGAAGATGTATATACAAAATATACAGCTGGACGTGTATATTATTAGATATAGAAAATATAAAAAATGCTTCTTTTTTTAGAATATAACGTATAATATAATGAATCCTTATTTTGACCTCTATCGAATCGGGCCAAAAATTGTAATCCAATAAATAAATAAAGGTTTCGCGGGCGAATATTGACTCTTTCATTCGTAAGGTCAATTCATGACACCTCTCAGAATAAATCAATTTTTTCTTGGTTCGTTCCGCCATCCCACCCAATGAATTATTAGGATTCGTTTTCAATAGAATCCTATGCAGTCACAGGTTTCGTCGTTCCCATAGCTTCTCCATTAATGGTTAGGCCTGAACTCTGCAATGGAGCTTCCGGCAAAATTCGTTCCCGAGTCAATCTCCTCAGTTTTTATTAACCCGAGGCTCTTTATTCTTTATTATTTTTTTTTTTCTTTTTTTTATATTTTATTTATTTATATTTCATTTATATATTTATATCAGTATTGATTATATCAGTATTAATGCTTTATCACACTGCCTTTTATGAGGTGATTCATAGACCATACATATTGGAATCATATATCATTGATATTTTTGTTCTCTCTTTCTATCATCCTTCCATTTATCCATATCCCTTTATTTTTGCTTCACAACCCATAATCAGATTTCTTTTTTATGGAAAAAATTTCAGTTGCTACAACTATATGATCGATCCACCCATATAGTGACTGTTTCTTGGGATCTTGACAATACGAAGCAATAAGTTGGTTATTAATTTATATGGTTATTAAGTTCATAGTGGGGGTTAGTCTATTTTTTTTTTTTTTTGAATCTCAACCCTAAACTCTAAAGAAAAAACTAACGAGTCACACACTAAGCATAGCAATTATACTAAATGGTCAATCGAATTTTTATTCAACCTTATAGAATTAGAATTGTTCATTTTTGTTTGATTTAACAGAAAAAGAATGAAACAGTTTGTAATTTTTTGTTCTATCACTGGACAGAATGGCAAGACAAATGAAGGTCTATTATTTCTCGTTTACAAATATCCAAACTCGTTTACAAATATCCAAATTTTGATGCCTAATACTCCATAAATAGTTCGAATTGTATAGGAACAATGATCAATTTTAGCGCGAATTGTTTGTAGGGGAACCCTACCTTCTCTGATCCATTCGACACGTGCAATTTCTTTTCCGTCGATACGCCCTGCGATTTGTACTTGAATTCCTTTTGTATCTGTTTGTTCAGTTAATTCAATAGCTTTTTTCATTGACTTTCGAAACGAAACTCTATTTTTTAACTGTAAAGCTATATATTCTGCAAGAATATTTGGTTGTCCATAAGGTTTTTCAATTCTTGTGATAGCAATGTTGAGTCTCCGGTTCACAGAATGAAGTTCCTTTTGTACATTCATCTGTAATTCTTCTATTCCTCGTGTTTGGCCCTCTATTAATAAATTTGGGAATCCAATATGGATTATGACCTGGATCAAATCGATTCTTTTTTGAATTCCTATACGTGCGATTCCTTCGAAACCCGAGGATATTCTCCTATTTTTTTGTACATAGTTCTTGATACAATTCCGTATTTTTTCATCTTCCTGTAAACCCACGGAATAATTTTTTGTTTGTGCGAACCAAAAGGAACGATGACTTTGGGTTGTACCAAGTCTGAAACCAAGTGGATTTATTTTTTGTCCCATATTTTTCTATTATGTTCTCTTTCCATTCATATTTTTAATATGAATCTAAATCTTAGATTGATTGATCTAAAAATGATTTAGATTTTTCCTTTAATACAATTGTTATATGACAAGTGGGTTTTTTTATCGGATAACTACGTCCCCGAGCCCGAGGTCTTAACTTTTTCACAATAGCACCCCTATTGACTTCGGCTTTACTAATGAATGAATCAGCTTCGTTCAAACCCATATTATGATTAGCGTTTGCTGCTGCAGAATAAACCAATTGTAAAATTGGATAAGATGCTCGATAAGGCATGAGTTCCAGTATCATAAGTGTTTCCTCATAGGAACGTCCGCGAATCTGATCAATTACTCTTTGCGCTTTTAAAACAGACATACATATATGTTGAGCTAAAACTTTTATTTCTCTATTTTCTTCTCTACCTGAACTCCAGTTCTTTATCATAAGGTCACCCCCCACTAATGAATGAAAAGTACTTTTTTAGTTTCTTTTTTTTTATTTTATTTTACTTTTTTTTATTTATATTATTTTATTTATATTAATAATATTTCTATTAATATTTAATATTCAAAAATATTAAATATTAATAATTTAACGACGAGATTTATTGTCGTTTCTTGCATGTCTCGCGAAAGTCAGAGTAGGCGCGAATTCTCCCAATTTGTGACCTACCATACGATCTGTTATATAAATAGGTAAATTTTCCTTTCCATTATGAATAGCGATTGTATGGCCAATCATTGTGGGTATAATGGTAGATGCCCGAGACCAAGTTACTATTATTTCTTTCTCCTCCCTCATGTTGAGTTTTTCAATTTTTCCCGATAAATGATTAGCTACA